TTATTGGTTGATAGAGAATCAAAGTATATTTACCAACAATTCACGAAATGCTATGGTTCTTACATATAATTTTTTTTATTCAGAAGTAATTCGAGAAATCATGCACCTTTCGTCCCTAGTTATAAAGAAACTAGTTATAAAGAAAAAGAGGTACAGCTGGTTGAATCCAACCTATTCTTGAAATAAACAACCCGCACACACTCCCTTTCCAAAAAAGATCAATACACCAATCACTACACTGAGATTTATTAGATTTGTTGCTAAAATATCGGTATTAACCCCGAAACTCTCGGCAGATGGCCAGTGACCCAAGAAAACGAAAGAATCGGTTACATTTTTCATATGATCTCCTTTTATAGATTATAGATAAACTAAAAAAATCATTGTACTGCTTCACTTATTTATTACTTCTCTATGAAAAATACGTTCAAAATTTATTTCATGAATTTTCTTTTTTCAATTGAGATGACCAATCCCAAAAATACTTAAATTATTATTTATTCGAATTAATTCAAATAAAATAGAATTTAGGTACTAGGTTTCATGTGAATTGCGAAATAGCTCCTTTGTTGGAGCACTTCTGCTTTTCTTTGGACTAAGGAAGGGGAAGGACTGATTTGAAGATGAAGAATTAGTGTTACCTACTCGTTTTCTTCCTTCCTTCCCCTGGGGTATTTTCTGAATGAATAAGTATAAGTAATTGTATAGGGTCAAATTTTATTTTAATATAATGTGAAAAAATAACCTGCACGTCCAAGACCCTAAAAGAAATACATATTTCTCATATTTATTTTCCTTTTCTCGGATTAAACAAAAGGATTTGCAAATAAAAGGGCTAATGCTACAACCAATCCATAAATTGTTAAAGCTTCCATAAAAGCTAAACTAAGTAATAAAGTACCTCGTATTTTTCCCTCTGCCTCGGGCTGTCTCGCAATACCTTCTACGGCTTGACCTGCAGCAGTACCTTGACCAACTCCAGGTCCAATAGAAGCAAGCCCTACAGCCAATCCAGCAGCAATAACGGAAGCGGCAGAAATCAGTGGATTCATGATAGATAAGTTCCTCAAAAAAAAAAAAAATAAATGGTTAATGATACAATCAACCAATGAATTAGGACTCAATTATTCCATTGTAATATCCATCCAGTAGAAAGAATAAAAAATGGCGAATATTAATTATAATATATATTATTTTTTTGAATCATTAGAAAGGCTGCATCTTTTTTAATTACTAATTGGATAATTGGAGAGTCTTTCTGAATCAATCCAACTTGAGTTTCTCCATTTCCTTTTTCTAAGCCTTTCTCGATCTTTTTCTTTATCTATTTTATTTATTTTATATTTTATTCAATTCACAGTTATAAACGAAACAAACGTAAAGACCTCGGTTGGCATCTCGATCCAAATTCAAGTAGTGCAAATTTAAAAGTCGTTCATATATAACTTGTCAATATCTAATATCAAATATACATATATTTCTTACATAACGTAAACCGGCTATTGTCTCGTAAATTAAATAGGATTTTCTAATCATTCTTCGAAACATCTAATCTAAAAAAAGAAACTTCAAAAAATGAACCTATAAGCATTAGATTCCACATCTCTAGCGCAACCGCTGTCGACTAACCAACCACTTTTTTTTATACATCTCGACTCTAATTTTTTTCTATTACCATTAGATTCTATCTTGATAGAATCTAATGGTAATAGAGTCTCTTGAGCCACATTGAATCTAAACTAAAAGACTTTTCCTAAGACTAATCAATGATGACCTTCCATGGATTCGCCTATATAAGCTGCAGCTAAAGTTGCAAAAATAAGAGCCTGAATTCCACTTGTAAATAATCCGAGGAACATGACAGGTATAGGAACCACTAACGGTACTAAAGAAACAAGAACAACAACTACTAATTCATCCGCTAATATATTTCCAAAAAGTCGAAAACTAAGTGATAGCGGTTTTGTGAAATCTTCTAAGACGTTAATGGGTAAAAGAATTGGAGTTGGTTGAATGTATTTACCAAAATAACTTAATCCTTTTTTTGTAAGACCCGCATAAAAATAGGCTACTGACGTGAGTAAAGCTAAAGCAACAGTCGTATTTATATCATTCGTGGGTGCGGCTAACTCCCCGTGAGGTAACTGTAAAATTTTCCAAGGGAAAAGGGCCCCGGACCAATTAGAAACAAAAATAAATAGAAACATAGTTCCAATAAAGGGAACCCAAGGGCGATATTCTTCTCCAATTTGGGTTTTGCTCACGTCTCGAATGAATTCAAGGACATATTCAAAGAAATTCTGACCACCTGTCGGAATAGTTTGTGGATTCCGAACAGCTATAGCAGCTGAACCTAGTAAGATAGCAATTACAACCCAAGAGGTTAGAAGTACCTGGCCATGGATTTGGAAACCCCCAATTTCCCAATAAAAATGTTGACCTACTTCCACACCAGACATATCATATAACCCCTTCTTTAGTGTGTTGATTGAATATGATAGAATATTCATATTATCCTCTAACAGAAATATAACTTAAAAAAAATTATTTTGATTCAATCATCTCTTTCTCGACTTGTCTACTTTTTTATTTAGGATACCGATTAATCACAGAATATCCCCAGCCCTTTCCCTTTATTATTATATAGTTTTTGATAGTCATGAATAATAACCAATTCTCTTCTAAATTAGAGGAATTTGGTGAGTTCATAAGAAAATCAAAGATTTCTTACATAGCTCGAACGACCATCACAAATTGCAAATACTAACTTGGTAAGAATTAATCGGATTGAAGATATAGCATCATCATTTGACGGAATCGAAATATCGGCAAGATCCGGGTCACAGTTTGTATCGATTAAACAAATCGTTGGAATTCCCAAAGTAATACATTCTCGAAGGGCTGTATATTCTTCTTGTTGATCAACGATGATTACAATATCAGGTAACTCTGTCATATATTTAATCCCGCCCAGATATGTTTGCAAGTGAGATAATTGTCTCTTCATCACCGCTGCATCTCTCTTCGGGAAACGGGCGAGTCCCCCCGCCTTTTGTTCCATTCGTAAGTCCCTGAATTTATGAAGTCTTGTTTCTGTAGTGGACCAATTCGTTAACATACCTCCAAGCCACTTTTTATTAACATAATGACATCGAGCCCTTATTGCAGCCCATGCTACTGAATCAGCTGCTTTATTTTTTGTCCCAACAATTAAAAATTGTTTTCCTCTACTTGCTGCATCAAAAACTAAATCACAAGCCTCTGATAAAAAACGAGCAGTTCTCGTAAGATTTATAATATGAATACCCTTACATTTTGCAGAGATATAAGGTGACATTCGAGGATTCCATTTTCGAGTACCATGACCAAAATGAACTCCCGCCTCCATCATTTCTTCCAAATTGATGTTCCAATATCTTCTTGTCATTTCTCCACACACTTTAACTCTTTATTAAAATAAAGAGATGAGGTATCCTGAAATAAATAATTGTTCCAACGGAACCTTCTTTTTTAACATGGATTGGCCGTTGATACACAACCTAAACCAGAAATTCCTTTCTATTCGTTATTTTTTCGTTATTTTTTTTTAGTTTTAGTTTCCGTATTTTATTACATTACTAAATGCTAAATTAATTAATTAAATAACAAAGATAAATAATAAAGGATTAATCTCTTCTGTTAAATCCCCAAAATAATTGTTGTTTTGATTTATCACTTAAATTCTTAGAAAAAAAAAGAATCCAACAATTCTCTGTGGTAAAACAAAATATCTCTCATTTCCCCCTCAAATATATTCTTGTTTTTCCTTTTCAAAGGAATGCTAATCCTCTTATGTTGATTTGAACGGTGTACGAATCCCTTGAATCCAGTACCAACGGGTATCATTCCCCCCAGAACAACGTTTTCTTTTAGTCCTTTCAACCAATCAATGCGGCCTCGGAGAGCAGCTTTTGCTAAAACTCGAGCGGTTTCTTGAAAACTTGCTTCGGATATAAAACTTTGAGTATTCAAAGAGGCTCTCGTTATTCCCAATAAGATAATTCGGTAACAGATCGCTTCTTCCAAAGCGCGCCCCGTCCGTTCTGCTCGAAACAATCCAATAAGTTCTCCGGGCAAAAAAACATTAGACATTCCGTCCTCTGAAACCAAAACTTTGGATGTTATTTGCCGTACAATAATTTCGATATGCCTATCATGGATCTGCACCCCCTGGGATCGATAAACCTTTTGGATCTTATTAACCAAAGAGATACGGCTTTGCGCTATAGTTAGCTCAGTCCCAATCAAGAATCCCCAGGGAATTCCAAGAATTTTTTTTATACGTTCGTTCCAACCATTAATCCTCTTTTCTAGATTTATTGATATTGAATCAACCGAACGAACCTCTAAGACTTGTTCCACTTTTGGCAGACCTTGCGTTATATCACCCGACCTCGATTTTTCATATATAAATGTAACTAAAGTATCCCCTTCATAAAAGATTTCCCCATAATCACCATGAACTGTTGCTCCTGGGGTAGCCAAACAAGGCTTAGCCGATCTTATTACTACAGAATCAAACTGAACAATTAGAACTTGACCTGATTTTAAGGGCAGTCCATTTTTTGTTATACATACATTTTCACAAAGAAATTGTCCAAGACACATTTTTGTAAATGTCTCATCACAAAAATTGTAATGAAGAAAATACCAATGCAATTTGAACGGATTCAAAACGATGTTATTACAAAAATCGGGATGATAAATTCTTCCATTTTCATCTATTAAATAATATTGATATTTAAGGACTTGAAAGGTTTGTTTTAAATTGTCAAGTTGTAAATAATTATTTACCAAGATCTGATTATGAGTTATTAAATGGTACAATAAAAAAAAATTATAAAACTGAAGGACTGTTCCTAAAGGACCGAATGAATTCTTAAATGGAATTGGGCGTGGGCGATCTTTTTTAATGGATTCTTTGTGATATTTTACACCGTTGAATGTGAATGAGCCTATTCCAAAACAATTGAATGATGACAAAATTATAAAAGACTGACATTCCGTATTTTTACCAAACAACGTACGAACAGTTCCTTGATTTTGGTTAAATGATTTTTGAAGTTTTGTCTTTGAATAAATGCAAAAAAACGGATTCATATTAGTATACTCTGATCCATCATCAGAAAAAAAGGGGGGATCATTCCTTTTCCCGATATATGAGAGGGCCGATTTGACTAAATCGATCCTTAGGAAATCTCGAATCATATCATTTGTCCTTACTTGAACAAAAGAAGCTCGGGCCTCTTCGATAGAAGAACGCTTTTTGTCTTGGTTCCAATTCAATACTAAACAAGTACGTACTAATTGAATACTTGTGTCAGAAATTCCCCGAGTGACTTTGCCATTTCCATTTCCATAAAGGATATAATTGAAAACTCGAAGTTCCACATTATCCCTTTCTTGCAACAGATCTTGAGGGAAAAGTGTTGCTAAATTGATACCGTCTGTTATTTCATATGTGACTACGGGTCGAACCAAAACAAAAAAAAAATTCTTAGTAAGGGTGATCCATTGGACATAGAACCCATTTTTCACATTTTTTGATTCCTTGTCATTTGTCTTTCCTGGTGGTATCAAAATGCCGCTGTGTCGAGCTAGCTTATATGTCTCCCCAGGAAAATAGATATCTCCAGAAAAAATTTTAAGTTCAATCTTTTTTTTTTTTCTCTCCACCCGAACCACCCCACCGGCTCGGCTTCTTGTATTTAAAGTAATTTGCGTATCGACTCCAATGATACTATTGTTCCGTACCATTATCGAGGAAGCTCCGGGCAAGATATTTACTTCCTCGGAAATGAAAAAAAACCGATCTACTTTCATTTGGTATTTTGGTCGAAATTCTTTGACTCCTCTAGACTCAATAAAATCCTGTTTTTTAACGACGGAATACATCTCTATAGTCTCATATTTAGTAATTCCCGAACTCTTTGTTCGGTATCGAGGATCATTGAAATAAGCAAAAAGACTATTTCTACGGAAAATACCATTTATGGGTATTTCAATCGAGATACCGTCGGAAAGGGACATTAATTCTTTTTCTCGTTCGTGATTCGATTGAAATTGAAATGGAATGATGAATCTATTTTTTCGCCTCTTTGCCAATAAATCGGAGTTTTTTGCAGGATATATGTGATTACAATGACCCATTCGATTAAGTTCTGAATAATTTCGATTAAGTTCTGAATAATTCGGAATCCTATGTTCTTTTTTACTCGATTTTTTAATAGAAGAATCCAATAATTGATCTTTTACTTGATCATTAGTCATTGAGGAGTTAGAAATTTCTGAGGAGTTAGAAATTTCCATTTGTTTGAAAGAAAAAGAATGAGTGGTCGTTTGATCTTGATCCTTGTGGAGTGAAAACGAGACTACACTGGATTTGTATAGCATTCCTGATAATATCCATAAACGACTTGCTTTTGGTAAGAGATGAACATTACCATATGTAAATTCGGGTGCATGATACACATCGGTACTCCAGTGCATTTCTCCTTCTGAGTCCGAATAAATATGTTTGCGAACTTTTTCCTTAAAATTCAGAGTCGAGGACCCCGCGCGAATTTCAGCAATCACTTGTTCGGATTCAACATATTGATCATTTTGAACTAAAAGAAAACTTTTTGGCGGAATATTCACATTATGTAGAATATCTTCACTCTCAATAGTGACATCCAAATTTATATAACATCGAAAGGCAGGGTGCCCATGACGTGTACGTGTGGGATGAACCAACCCCTCATTAAATTTAATTTTTCCATTATAAGGGGCTCGTACATGTTCTGCAGTACCCCCTGTGAATACTCCGCCCGTATGAAAAGTTCTTAATGTTAGTTGAGTACCAGGCTCCCCAATGGATTGACCTGCAATAATACCTACAGCTTCTCCCAATTCGACCAGGTCGCCGTGAGTAGGACTTCGTCCATAACATAATCGACAGATCCAAGACATACTCCTACAAGTAAAAGGAGTTCGGATGGCTATTGGTTGGATTCGAAAGGTTATGAATTGATTTACAAGACCAATCCCGATATCTTGATTTCGTGTCGCAATGCACCGCGAATCCAGATATATATCGTCTGCTAATACGCGACCAATTAATATTTTGGGAAAAATTCTTTCCGGCATACTACCGTTTTGAGGACTTACAGACATACCCCGAATGGTGCCACAATCTGTTCTACGTACAACAATATGTTGAACTACTTCGACAAGCCTGCGTGTAAGATATCCCGCATCGGATGTTCGTACAGCCGTATCCACAACCCCTTTGCGGGCGCCGTAGCAAGAAATGATATATTCTGTTAAAGAGAGTCCTTCGCGTAAATTACTTTGAATAGGTAAATCAATCATTTGTCCTTGTGGATCTGACATTAATCCTCTCATACCTACTAATTGATGTACTTGAGACACATTTCCTCTAGCTCCCGAAAAAGACATTATATGGACTGGATTATAAGG